GCCTACGTAGCTTAATTAAAGCACAGCACTGAAGATGCTGAGATGAGCCCTAAAAAGCTCCGTGAGCACAAAGACTTGGTCCCTATCTTACAGTCAATTGCAGCTAAACTTACACATGCAAGTATCCGCACCCCAGTGAAAATGCCCTTGCATTCTCCCCACAGAGAACAAGGAGCTGGTATCAGGCACCATTTACGCCCATGACACCTTGCTATGCCACACCCCCAAGGGAACTCAGCAGTGATAAACTTTGAATATAAGCGAAAGCTTGAATCAGTTACAGCTCACAGAGTCGGTCAATCTCGTGCCAGCCGCCGCGGTTATACGAAAGACTCAAATTGACAGAAATCGGCGTAAAGAGTGATTAAGGAAGAACCTCTACCAGAGCCAAACAGCTACTAAGCCGTCGCACGCACTAGCAAGCTTGAAGAACTTTACTAAAGTAGCCCTGCCACCCCTGAATTCACGACAGCTGGGAAACAAACTGGGATTAGATACCCCACTATGCCCAGCCTCAAACTATGACTCAATACAAAACACTTCCGCCCGGGAACTACGAGCTCCAGCTTAAAACCCAAAGGACTTGGCGGTGCCCCACCCACCTAGAGGAGCCTGTTCTATAATCGATAACCCCCGCTTAACCTCACCACTTCTTGCCAATACCGCCTATATACCACCGTCGCCAGCCCACCCCGTGAGGGAAAGTAGGCACAATGATTACCACCAAAACGTCAGGTCAAGGTGTAGCGTATGAAGTGGAAAGAAATGGGCTACATTCTCTAACTTAGAGCACACGAAAGATCATATGAAATTAGATTAGAAGGAGGATTTAGTAGTAAAAAGAAACAATAGTGTTCTTTTTAAATTGGCCCTGGGGCGCGCACACACCGCCCGTCACCCTCTTCAACTAAACCAACACAATTTTTAATACACAAATAAGTAAAAGAAGAGGTAAGTCGTAACATGGTAAGTATACCGGAAGGTGTGCTTGGAATACAAAATGTAGCTTAACAAAGCAATTCGCTTACACCGAATAGATGCCCGCTTAAACCGGACCATTTTGCCAGCCATACTTCTAGTTCAACTACACCACATATCCCAAGTAATAATAAATTAAAACATTACCTAGTTTTAGTAAAGGAGATAGAACAAAAAATAGGAACAATAGACTAAGTACCGCAAGGGAACGATGAAATAGAAATGAAAGAACTCATTAAAGCACAAAAAAGCAAAGACCCGTCCTTGTACCTTTTGCATCATGGTCTAACAAGTCAACCCAAGCAAAAAGACTTTCAGCTTGACCCCCCGAAACTAAGCGAGCTACTCCTGAATAGCCTCAAGAGCAAACCCGTCTCTGTAGCAAAAGAGTGGGAAAATTCACGAGTAGCGGTGACAGACCTAACGAGCTTAGTGATAGCTGGTTGCTCGAGAAAAGAACATAAATTCTGCCTTAAAACTTAGTCACTATTAAAGTGCACCCTCAGCTTTAAGAGTTATTCAAATGAGGTACAGCTCATTTGAAACAGGAAACAACCTGGAGCCTAGGTAAAGATTACACTTTTTAAGGTCTTGATCAAGTTGGCCTAAAAGCAGCCACCTTCAAGGAAAGCGTCACAGCTCAAATGAACCACCACACAAATACCTATAACTCTCTCTAACCCTACCAAATTATCGAGTCCATTTATATTAATATAAAAAAGTTTATGTTAGAACTAGTAACAAGAAATGAACTTCTCTTAATGCAAGTGTACATCAGATTGAACTAATCACTGATAATTACCGGCCCCTTACTGAGGGAAATGTAAAAACCCTTCAAGAAAATTCTACACAACTAGCCGTTAAACTTACACAAGAGCATATCAAGAAAGATTAAAAGGTGTGGAAGGAACTCGGCAAACATGAACTTCGCCTGTTTACCAAAAACATCGCCTCTTGCAACTTACATATAAGAGGTAACGCCTGCCCAGTGACCATGTGTTCAACGGCCGCGGTATTCTGACCGTGCAAAGGTAGCGTAATCACTTGTCTTTTAAATAAAGACCAGTATGAATGGCGTCACGAGAGTTCAACTGTCTCCCACACCCAATCAGTGAAACTGATCTCCCCGTGCAGAAGCGGGGATAAAACCATAAGACGAGAAGACCCCATGGAGCTTTAAACTAAAGGCACTAGCTTCTTATTAATGCCCAAGGGCAAAATATTTAACTGGCTAAAGTGACCTGTCGTTTTCGGTTGGGGCGACCACGGAGAAAAGCAAATCCTCCGAAATGAAAGGGACAACCCTTAGCCAAGACCCACAATTCTAAGCAATGGAATATCTAACACACCGATCCAATCAAATTGATCAACGAACCAAGTTACCCTGGGGATAACAGCGCAATCTATTTTCAGAGTTCATATCGACAAATAGGTTTACGACCTCGATGTTGGATCAGGGCCTCCTAGCGGTGCAGCCGCTGCTAAGGGTTCGTTTGTTCAACGATTAAAGCCCTACGTGATCTGAGTTCAGACCGGAGTAATCCAGGTCAGTTTCTATCTATGCAAGAATTTCCCTAGTACGAAAGGACCAGAAAAATGTGGCCACTACCCCGCTATGCCACACTCTAAATTAATGTAAACAACTTAATTAAATAAGAGCTTGCAATCAAATGCAAGATTAGCATTTGTTGGTGTGGCAGAGCCCGGTAAATGCAAAAGACCTAAGTCCTTTGACCCAGGGGTTCAATTCCCCTCATCAGCTATGTTTGTTATCCTTACCCATCTTGTCAATTTCTTGCTATATATTATTCCAGTCCTTTTAGCCGTGGCTTTTCTAACACTTGTTGAACGAAAAGTACTAGGATATATACAACTTCGCAAAGGCCCCAATATTGTAGGCCCAACCGGCATCCTTCAACCAGTGGCTGACGGCTTAAAACTATTCTTAAAGGAGCCCATTCGCCCATCTACCTCCTCACAATTTCTATTTATGCTTACACCAACCATGGCCTTGACCTTAGCCATATCTATTTGAACTCCCCTACCAATACCATTTTCACTAGTAGAGATCAACCTTAGTATTTTATTTATTTTGGCAATCTCAAGTCTAACTGTTTACTCCATTTTAGGATCAGGTTGATCGTCCAATTCAAAATACGCTCTTATTGGAGCTCTACGAGCTGTTGCCCAAACAATCTCCTACGAAGTTACACTAGCACTAATCCTTCTATGCTTAATTATATTCACCGGCAACTTCACCCTATACAGTTTTAATACATCTCAAGAATGGGTCTGACTAATCGTCCCCGGATGACCTATAGCCATAATATGATACATCTCGACACTAGCGGAAACAAACCGAGCTCCATTCGACCTTACTGAGGGAGAATCCGAACTAGTTTCCGGCTTCAACGTCGAGTATGCCGGAGGACCATTTGCCTTATTTTTTTTAGCAGAATACGCCAACATTCTCATGATAAATACACTGTCCGCCGTCCTATTTCTGGGCTCCTACCACTTTATCTTGCAATCCCCTGTTATGCTAATAATAAAAGCTACTGCGTTATCTATCCTCTTTCTCTGGGTTCGAGCCTCCTATCCACGCTTTCGATATGATCAACTCATGCACCTTGTATGAAAAAATTTTCTACCAATTACCCTCGCCCTGACAATCTGACATATTGCTCTCCCAATTTCAACTGCAGGACTTCCACCACAAATTTAGGAAATGTGCCCGAAAGCTAAGGATCACTTTGATAGAGTGAAACATAGGGGTTAAAACCCCCTCATTTCCTTAGAAAAATAGGAGTCGAACCTACCCCTGAGAGATCAAAACTCTCTGTACTCCCACTATACTATTTTCTAGTAAAGTCAGCTAAAAAAGCTTTTGGGCCCATACCCCAAACATGTTGGTTAAACCCCTTCCTCTACTAATGAGCCCACTAGTACTATCCACCCTTCTATCAAGTCTAGCCCTAGGAACTATAATTACAGCATCCAGCCATCATTGACTTCTAGCCTGAATGGGTCTTGAAATTAACACACTAGCGATTATCCCCTTAATAGCCAAAATACATCACCCTCGAGCAATTGAAGCCGCAACAAAATATTTCATTACACAAGCTGCTGCATCAGCCATAATTCTATTTTCTAGCATCACTAATGCATGAGCTACAGGAGAATGAGACATTATAAATCTAACTTCTCACCTATCAACAACAACCATGCTAATAGCCATCTTAATAAAGCTTGGAGTTGCACCCTTTCATTTTTGACTCCCCGAAGTCTTGCAGGGCATTGACTTAACAACAGGACTAATCCTGTCTACATGACAGAAACTAGCCCCAATAGTCCTTCTCCTTCAAATCTCCACAAGCCTAAACCCTCAACTCCTATTTACTGCAGGTATCATCTCCACAGTTGTTGGGGGGTGGGGCGGATTAAATCAAACACAACTCCGAAAAATTTTAGCCTACTCATCAGTTGCCCACCTTGGCTGAATAATAGCAGCCTTAACTATTTCCCCTCAACTCACCGCCCTTAACTTAATTATTTATATTATTATAACAACAGCCGTGTTTTTAACACTAAAAATACTATCTTCAACTAAAATCTCCACCCTGTCCTCATCATGACAAAAAACGCCAACACTAGCCACCATATTTACACTAACACTCCTCTCAATAGGCGGACTCCCTCCTCTAACAGGATTTATGCCCAAATGACTTATTCTTCAAGAAATAACAAAACAAAATGCCACAGTTCTAGCTACTGTAATAGCCCTGTCAGCACTCTTAAGCCTATTTTTTTATATTCGATTAGCCTATGCTCTGACACTCACAACACACCCAAACACAACTCACTCCACCCAACTGTGACGTTTTTCAACCGTTCAACCAAAACTTCTCTTAGCAACATCAGCAATAACCTCAGTTACCCTTCTCCCAATCACACCCTTTCTGCTGTCTCTCATACCATAGAAACTTAGGATAACTAGACCAAAAGCCTTCAAAGCTTTCAGCAGGAGTTAAACCCTCCTAGTTTCTGTTAAGACTTGCAGGACTCTATCCAACATCACCTGAATGCAACTCAGATACTTTTATTAAGCTAAAGCCTTTCTAGAAAGACGGGCCTCGATCCCGTAAAAATTTAGTTAACAGCTAAAAGCTCAATCCAGCGAGCTTCATTCTACTTCTCCCGCCTCTTAAAACGGGAGAAGCCCCGGCGAGTTTCATCTCGCTTCTTAAGATTTGCAATCTTATGTGTGGTACACCACGGAGCTTGGTAAAAAAAGGACTTGAACCTTTGTTCGTGGAGCTACAATCCGCCGCCTAACCCTCGGCCATTCTACCTGTGGCAATCACACGTTGACTTTTTTCGACAAATCACAAAGACATTGGCACCCTTTATCTAGTTTTTGGTGCCTGGGCCGGAATGGTTGGAACTGCCCTTAGCCTGCTAATTCGAGCGGAACTGAGCCAGCCAGGAACACTGCTTGGAGACGACCAAATTTATAATGTAGTTGTTACCGCTCATGCCTTCGTAATAATTTTTTTCATGGTAATGCCTGTCATAATTGGAGGCTTTGGAAACTGACTTGTCCCTTTAATAATTGGGGCTCCGGACATGGCCTTCCCGCGAATAAATAACATAAGCTTCTGACTTCTTCCCCCGTCTTTTCTTCTACTTCTAGCGTCGTCTGGCGTAGAAGCAGGAGCCGGGACGGGCTGAACTGTCTACCCACCTTTGGCCGGAAACCTGGCCCACGCCGGAGCATCCGTGGACCTAACTATTTTTTCTTTACACCTTGCCGGAGTCTCCTCAATTTTAGGTGCTATTAACTTTATTACTACAACAATTAACATAAAACCACCAGCAATGTCACAATACCAAACACCGTTGTTTGTATGATCTGTGCTAATTACAGCGATTCTTCTACTACTCTCACTTCCAGTTCTTGCTGCAGGTATCACAATACTACTCACAGATCGAAATCTCAACACAACCTTTTTTGACCCTGCTGGAGGTGGAGACCCCGTATTATATCAACACTTGTTTTGATTCTTTGGTCACCCTGAAGTTTATATCCTGATTCTACCAGGGTTTGGCATAATCTCACACATTGTAACATATTACTCCGGCAAAAAAGAACCATTTGGTTATATAGGTATAGTCTGAGCTATAATATCAATTGGCCTACTAGGTTTTATCGTTTGAGCCCACCACATATTTACCGTAGACCTAAACGTGGACACCCGAGCCTACTTTACCTCAGCAACGATGATTATTGCAATTCCAACTGGTGTAAAAGTATTCAGCTGATTAGCTACTATGCACGGAGGAACCATTAAATGGGATGCAGCCATATTATGAGCTCTGGGCTTCATCTTTTTATTTACAGTAGGGGGTCTCACCGGCATTGTCCTGGCCAACTCCTCATTAGACATTGTTCTTCATGACACATACTATGTTGTAGCCCACTTCCACTATGTATTATCCATAGGAGCCGTATTTGCAATTATAGGTGGATTCGTACACTGATTCCCACTATTCACAGGATACACTCTTCATGAAACTTGAACAAAGATTCACTTTGGTGTAATATTTGCAGGAGTTAATTTAACATTTTTCCCTCAACATTTTTTAGGTCTAGCCGGGATACCTCGACGCTATTCTGATTACCCAGACGCATACACTCTGTGAAACACAGTCTCCTCGGTTGGGTCTTTAATTTCTCTTGTAGCAGTAATTATAATAATATTTATTATCTGAGAGGCTTTCTCAACAAAACGCGAAGTACTCCTAACTGAACTTACCTCAACAAACATTGAATGACTTCACGGCTGCCCTCCACCATATCACACATTTGAAGAACCAGCATTTGTTCAAACACCCTATCGGACTTAACGAGAAAGGAAGGAATTGAACCCCCTTAAGCTGATTTCAAGTCAGCCACATGACCAGTCTGCCACCTTCTTAATAAGATATTAGTAAATTATTATATTGCCTTGTCAAGGCAAAGTTGTGGGTTAGACCCCCTGCATATCTTAACATGGCCCACCCAGCACAATTAGGATTTCAAGATGCAGCATCACCTATTATAGAAGAACTCTTACATTTTCACGACCACGCATTAATAGCCGTATTTTTAATTAGTACGCTGGTTCTCTACATTATTACCACCATAATAACAACAAAATTAACAAACACAAATGCAATGGACGCCCAAGAAATTGAAATGGTCTGAACAATTATACCTGCAATTATCCTCATTGTCATTGCCCTTCCATCACTTCGCATTCTTTACCTAATAGATGAGATCAGTGACCCACATTTAACGGTCAAAGCAATTGGCCATCAGTGATATTGAAGTTACGAATTCACTAACTACGAAGACCTTGCATTCGACTCCTACATAATCCCCACACAAGACCTGATCCCAGGACAATTTCGACTCTTGGAAGTAGATAACCGCATGGTGGTCCCAATGGAATCCCCAACCCGTATGCTAATTACAGCAGAAGATGTTTTACACTCCTGAGCTGTTCCCGCGCTGGGAATTAAAACAGATGCAATTCCAGGACGATTAAATCAAACATCCTTTATTGCAACTCGCCCAGGTGTTTTTTATGGTCAATGTTCTGAAATTTGTGGAGCCAATCACAGCTTCATACCAATTGTAGTTGAAGCAGTGCCTTTAAAAACCTTTGAAAATTGATCTTCATCAATACTAGAAGCCTCACTAAGAAGCTAATACAGAATAGCAACAGCCTTTTAAGCTGTAGACAGGTGACCTAATTACCCTTAGTGAAATGCCACAACTCAACCCAGGCCCATGATTTGCCATCTTAATCTTTTCATGATTAATTCTCCTCACAATTTTCCCACAAAAAGTAACAAAATATCTATCAATAAACGAGCCCGCCACTCAAACCACAGAAAAATCTAAACCAACCCCATGACCCTGACCATGAACCTAAGCTTCTTTGATCAATTTATGAGCCCCATCCTTCTTGGTGTCCCACTAATTGCGGTCGCAATCGTAATACCAGGACTTCTACTCCCAACCCCTTCAAATCGATGAATTAGTAATCGCCTTATTACACTACAAACATGGTTTGTTAACAACTTCACAAAACAAATCTTCTCCCCCATCAATCTGGGAGGTCATAAATGAGCCCTTATACTAACATCATTAATGCTATTTTTAATCTCAGTAAACCTTCTCGGTTTACTTCCATATACATTTACCCCAACCACACAACTATCACTAAATATAGGACTAGCTGTTCCACTATGATTAGCTACAGTATTAATTGGCCTACGAAATCAACCAACCGTTGCCCTAGGACATCTTCTCCCTGAAGGTACCCCCACACTACTGATCCCCATCCTTATTATTATTGAAACCACTAGCTTATTTATTCGCCCTCTCGCTCTTGGAGTGCGACTAACAGCCAATCTCACAGCAGGCCACCTCCTTATTCAATTAATCGCTACAGCGGCTTTCGTGCTTCTCCCCATTATACCCGCCGTATCCATTATTACATCAATTATTCTCTTCCTTTTAACTATTCTTGAAATTGCGGTTGCAATAATTCAGGCTTATGTATTCGTCCTTCTATTAAGCCTTTATTTACAAGAAAACGTATAGCCATGGCCCACCAAGCACACGCCTATCACATAGTAGACCCAAGCCCTTGACCCCTAACAGGAGCAGTAGCAGCCCTTCTTCTCACCTCTGGGCTCGCTATATGATTTCACTTTAATTCCCTGAGCCTTCTTTACCTTGGTTTAATTATTATGATCTTAACAATACTTCAATGATGACGTGACGTAATTCGTGAAGGTACATTCCAAGGTCACCACACCCCGCCTGTTCAAAAAGGTTTACGGTATGGCATAATCCTGTTCATTACATCAGAAGTCTTCTTTTTCATTGGGTTTTTCTGAGCCTTTTATAATTCAAGCCTAGCCCCGACCCTTGAACTAGGAGAATGTTGACCCCCTGCAGGAATTACCCCACTTAATCCGTTTGAGGTGCCACTACTCAATACTGCAGTCTTATTGGCCTCAGGAGTTACTGTCACATGAGCTCACCATAGCATCATGCAAGGCAATCGCAAGGAAACAATTCAGTCACTTGGCCTAACTATCCTTCTTGGCCTTTATTTCACAGCTCTTCAAGCAATAGAGTATTATGAGGCACCTTTTACAATCGCAGACGGAGTCTATGGGTCAACATTCTTTGTTGCCACCGGCTTTCACGGCCTACACGTAATTATTGGCTCTTTATTTCTAGGAGTGTGCCTAATTCGACAAATCCAATATCATTTCACTTCAAAACACCACTTCGGATTTGAGGCAGCCGCCTGATATTGACACTTTGTTGATGTTGTATGACTTTTCCTCTACGTCTCCATTTATTGATGAGGTTCATATTTTCTTAGTATTAATGCCAGTACAAGTGACTTCCAATCACACAGCCTCGGTTAAACCCCGGGAGAAAATAATGATTTATGCTATTTTACTCACTGCTTCAGCAGTAGCCGCCTTGTTGGCTTTAATTAGCTTTTGGCTACCACAAATTTCACCTGACACAGAAAAACTGTCACCTTATGAGTGCGGTTTTGATCCGCTAGGCACTGCCCGTCTACCTTTTTCTATACGATTCTTCCTTGTCGCTATTTTATTTCTTCTGTTTGACCTTGAAATCGCTCTTCTTTTGCCCACCCCGTGAGCAATTCAACTTGACACTCCAATACTAACAATCTTTTGATCACTACTAATTTTAACGCTTCTGACCATTGGGCTTATTTACGAATGACTACAGGGCGGGTTAGAATGAGCAGAATGGGTAATTAGTCCAAACAAGACAACTGATTTCGGCTTAGTAAATTGTGGTTTAACCCCACAGTCACCCTATGACCCTCACACACTTTAGCTTTTGTAGCGCATTCATCTTAGGCCTTACAGGACTAGCTTTTCACCGAACCCACCTATTATCAGCCCTATTATGTTTAGAAGGCATAATATTATCACTATTCCTTGGGTTATCGCTTTGATCTTCTCAAATATCCTCTATTTCATTCTCTCTCGCCCCTATACTTATTCTCACATTTTCTGCCTGCGAAGCAGGCACAGGACTAGCTCTTCTAGTAGCCACCACACGAACTCACGGCACAGATAACCTTCACAACTTAAACCTCCTACAATGCTAAAAATTATTATTCCATCTCTTATGCTGGTCCCACTCGTATGACTCTCCCCATCAAAATGAATTTGAACATTTTCCACCTTCCACAGCCTATTTATTGCCATAATTAGCCTAATATGATTTGCTAGCCCAACAGAAAGTGCTCATTTCACGACCCAAGTTTCATCAATTGACCAACTCTCATCCCCGCTACTAATCTTATCTTGTTGACTTCTCCCGATTATAATCATTGCAAGTCAAAATCACTTGACACTAGAACCTCTAAACCGACAGCGAACATATGTCACCACTCTAGTTTCCTTGCAAATCGCGCTCGTTGTAGCCTTTTCTGCCACAGAACTTATTCTATTTTATATTACATTTGAGATCACACTTATTCCGACGCTCATATTAATTACACGTTGGGGAAATCAAGCAGAACGTTTAAATGCAGGTATTTATTTCTTATTTTATACACTAATAGGGTCACTGCCTCTATTAGTTGCTCTATTATCACTACAAAACTCCGAGGGAACCTTATCTACATTACTTATACAACTCAACACCCCGCTTATAATATCCTCCTGAGCCAACAAAGCTTGATGACTTGCCTGTTTGATTGCATTCATAGTTAAAATACCTCTTTACGGAGCCCACCTCTGACTTCCTAAAGCCCACGTAGAAGCACCCATTGCCGGCTCAATAGTTTTAGCCGCAATTCTTCTTAAACTCGGCGGATACGGTATTTTACGAATCTCTATACTTCTACCAACTTCAATAAGCAACCTAACCTATCCATTTATTATCCTAGCCCTTTGAGGGGTTATCATGACCAGTTCCATTTGTCTTCGACAAACAGACTTAAAATCAATAATTGCATATTCTTCAGTTAGTCATATGGGCCTAGTAATTGCCGCAGCAATAATCCAAACACCATGAAGCTTTAGTGGAGCAATTGTTTTAATGGTGGCTCATGGACTTGTCTCCTCCGCCTTATTCTGCCTCGCCAACACAAACTATGAACGAACCCACAGCCGAACGCTCCTACTCTCTCGAGGCATACAAATTATTCTACCACTTATAGGGGCCTGATGACTATTATCTAATCTAGCAAACATAGCCCTTCCACCATCACCAAACCTCATGGGGGAACTATCTGTTATGATTGCTATATTTAACTGATCTAACTGAACAATTCTACTCACAGGCACAGGCACACTATTCACCGCAGCCTATTCTCTTTATATATTTTTAATAACCCAACGAGGCCCCACCCCCCAACACCTCACAGCCTTAAACCCAACACACACCCGCGAACACACCCTAATACTTCTACACCTACTTCCAATTGCCCCATTAATTATAAACCCTTCCTTAATTTGAGGGGCTTTTTCATGTAAACATAGTTTAGCAAAACACTAGATTGTGATTCTAGAGTCAGGAGTTAAACCCTCCCTGTTTACCGAATAAGGTCGGAACACCAAGAACTGCTAATTACTTGTCACCGTGGTTCAACTCCACGGCTTACTCGGCTTTTAAAGGAAAAAAGTCGATCCGTTGGTCTTAGGAACCAAAGACTCTTGGTGCAACTCCAAGTAAAAGCTATGAATCTCCCACTTATCTTTAGCTCTTCTTTGTCACTAACAATTATTACCCTTCTCTTTCCAATCCTCCTCAATCTTATGCTAAAACAACCTACAGCCCACCTCACAAAGTCCAGCGTAAAAATCGCATTTTTCATCAGCCTAATCCCACTATTTATTTTTCTTGACCAGGGCACAGAATCTGTTGTCACAAACTTCACCTGAGTTACTCTTAACACATATGATATTAATGTAAGTTTTAAGTTCGACTTATATTCAACAGTATTTATTCCAATCGCCCTTTTTGTGACATGGTCCATTCTGGAGTTCGCAATTTGATACATATCAACTGACCCATTGATTGATCGATTCTTTAAATACCTACTAACTTTTCTAGTAACAATAATAATTCTTGTCACAGCCAACAATCTCTTCCAGTTATTTATTGGGTGAGAGGGAGTCGGAATTATGTCGTTTCTCCTAATTGGATGGTGATATTCACGCGCAGACGCAAATACCGCAGCACTACAGGCAGTTATTTATAACCGAGTTGGAGATATTGGCCTAATTCTAAGCATAGCCTGACTTTCAATTCACTTAAACTCCTGAGAATTACACCAAGTCTTTATACTACAAAATAATGACATAACCCTTCCAATCTTAGGCTTTATTTTAGCAGCAACAGGCAAATCAGCCCAATTTGGTTTACATCCATGACTTCCTGCCGCAATGGAGGGCCCAACCCCAGTATCAGCCTTACTCCACTCAAGCACCATGGTAGTAGCAGGAATTTTTCTACTAATTCGTATTCACCCCCTTATAGCAAACAACCAACTTATACTAACTACTTGCCTCTGTCTTGGTGCCATAACAACCCTATTTACAGCGGCATGCGCCCTCACACAAAATGATATCAAAAAAATTGTTGCCTTTTCAACATCCAGCCAACTAGGCCTAATAATAGTCACAATCGGGTTAAATTGCCCACAACTAGCCTTTTTCCACATTTGCACCCACGCCTTCTTCAAAGCCATATTATTCCTATGTTCTGGCTCTATTATCCACAGCTTAAATGACGAACAGGATATTCGAAAAATAGGGGGACTTCAACACACACTCCCAATTACAACCACCTGTCTCACAATTGGTAGTCTTGCTTTAATAGGCACACCATTTCTAGCCGGATTTTTTTCAAAGGACGCAATTATTGAAGCACTAAACACTTCCCCCGCTAACTCCTGAGCACTTGTCCTAACTATCCTAGCCACTTCTTTCACAGCAATTTACAGTTTTCGCATTATTTACTTTGCCTCAATAAATTTTCCACGCTCATTGCCACTTTCTCCAATTAATGAAAACAACCCCTTAATTTATAATCCTATTAAACGCCTTGCCTGAGGAAGCATCCTTGCCGGACTTATTTTAACATCAAACTTAGACCCCGTTAAAACACCAGTTTTAACCATACCACTTCTAGCCAAATTAGCAGCACTACTAGTCACTATTTTAGGCCTAATTATTGCACTTGACCTTTCTAACATTACTACAAAAAAGCCAAACACCCCATCTTACAGTCATTCTTTTTCTAGTCTTTTGGGGTTCTTTCCTAATATTATTCATCGAACACTACCAAAACTCTCATTAAACATAGGACAAATCATCTCTACACACCTCCTAGACGTGAACTGATATGAGAAAATAGGACCCCAGGGAATTGCTAACCAACAACTGCCAATAATCAAAACCACTACAAACATTCAACGAGGCCTAATTAAAACCTACTTAACAATTTTTCTCCTAACAACTGCGGCAGCCGTTATACTAATCTAACTGCACGAATACCCCCACGATAGTGCCCACGAGTCAATTCTAAAACAACAAACAACGTTAATAATAAGATTCAACCCCCAACTACCAACATGAGGCCTCCCGACGAGTATATCAGGGAAACCCCAACCAAATCACCACGAACAACCGTCATCTCATCACCAAATAATAGCTCACTAAAAGTCAAACCCCCTACCATATAGCACCCACCTGTGACCAACAGCAGATACACCAAAACATACCAAACAACAGATCAACTCCCCCACGCCTCAGGATATGGCTCTGCAGTCAAAGCTGCAGAATAAGCAAAAACTACTAACATTCCCCCCAAATAAATTAAGAACAAAACCAAAGATAAAAAAGAAGCCCCAAAATTCACAATTACACAACACCCGGCACCAGCGGCCATTACTAACCCAAGAGCTGCATAGTACGGAGAGGGGTTAGAAGCAACCGCCACTAGCCCTAAAACTAACCCAACTATAAAAAAGGACACTAAGTAAATCATAGTTCTTACCTGGACTTCAACCAAGACTAGAGGTCTGAAAAACCACCGTTGTATTTCAACTATAAAAACCTTCTAATGGCACCCAACCTCCGAAAATCCCACCCCTTAATAAAAATTATCAACGGATCCTTCATCGACCTCCCCGCCCCATCTAACATCTCAGCATGATGAAATTTTGGCTCTTTACTAGGCATCTGCCTGATCATTCAAATCTTCACTGGCCTATTCCTGGCAATACACTATACAGCAGACACCACAATAGCATTTTCATCAATCGCCCACATTTGTCGAGATGTCAACTACGGATGGCTTATTCGTAATTTACACGCAAATGGGGCCTCTTTCTTCTTCATTTGCATTTATTTTCACATTGGCCGCGGCATTTACTACGGATCATTTTTATTTAAAGAGACCTGAAATATTGGGGTAATCTTGTTGTTCTTGGTTATAGCGACCGCTTTTGTTGGCTACGTTCTCCCATGGGGTCAAATATCCTTCTGAGGTGCAACAGTCATCACGAATCTCCTGTCAGCTATTCCATATGTTGGCACAACACTAGTTCAATGGATCTGAGGCGGATTCTCAGTAGACAATGCTACACTAACTCGATTCTTTGCCTTCCACTTCCTTCTTCCATTTGTCATTGCAGGAGCCACCATTCTTCATCTCCTTTTTCTACATGAAACAGGCTCAAACAACCCAACAGGACTAAACTCAAACACAGACAAAATTCCATTTCATCCATATTTCTCATACAAAGACCTCCTTGGGTTTCTAATTATATTAACAATATTAGCTCTACTCGCTATATTTTCCCCAAACCTATTAGGAGACCCAGACAACTTTACCCCAGCCAACCCGCTAGTTACACCCCCCCACATTAAACCAGAGTGATACTTCTTATTTGCCTATGCTATTCTTCGATCTATTCCAAACAAATTGGGGGGAGTGCTGGCCCTAGTCTTCTCAATTTTAATTCTTGCCCTCCTACCCCTCCTCCACACGGCCAAGCAACGTGGCCTAATATTCCGACCAATCACCCAGATCATTTTCTGGTCGCTAATTGCAGACACCCTTATCCTAACATGAATCGGAGGACAACCAGTTGAGAACCCTTTTATCCTCATCGGACAAGTGGCCTCACTAATCTACTTCTTCATCTTTCTTGTTCTATTCCCACTCTCAGGATGACTGGAAAACAAACTACTAAACTGATGTCAACGTAGCTTAATGAAAGCACCGGTCTTGTAAACCGAAGAATGAGGGCTCACCCCCTCCTTTGTCACACACTGTTGGCAGTTGTTGGCGATCGAAACAAGAGGAATTAAACCCCTATCACCGACCCCCAAAGCCGACGTTCTCGTTAAACTATGTTCCGCTCAATAAGCAATCTATATTCCTCACGAATATCCACATTATTTAGTCATTTATGCATATAGACTATACATGTATAATCGAGCATTCATCTATATTCCTCACGAATATCCACATTATTTAGTCATTTATGCATATAGACTATACATGTATAATCGAGCATTCATCTATATTCCTCACGAATATCCACATTATTTAGTCATTTATGCATATAGACTATACATGTATAATCGAGCATTCATCTATATTCCTCACGAATATCCACATTATTTAGTCATTTATGCATATAGACTATACATGTATAATCGAGCATTCATCTATATTCCTCACGAATATCCACATTATTTAGTCATTTATGCATATAGACTATACATGTATAATCGAGCATTCATCTATATTCCTCACGAATATCCACATTATTTAGTCATTTATGCATATAGACTATACATGTATAATCGAGCATTCATCTATATTCCTCACGAATATCCACACTATTTAGACATTTATGCATATAGACTATACATGTATGATCGAGCATTCATCTATATTCCTCACGAATATCCACACTATTTATATATTAATGCATATAGACTATACATGTATGATCGAGCATTCATCTATATTCCTCACGAATATCCACACTATTTATATATTAATGCATATAGACTATACATGTATAATCGAGCATTCATCTATATTCCTCACGAATATCCACACTATTTATATATTAATGTATATAGACTATACATGTATAATTGAGCATTCATCTATATTCCTCATGAATATCCACACATTCATATTAATAATGTTCTCTACAAGTATATTAATGTATATAGACTATATATGTATAATCGAGCATTCATCTATATTCCTCACGAATATCCATACTATTTATACATTAATGTATATAGACTATATATGTATAATCGAGCATTCATCTATATTCCTCATGAATATCCATACTATTTATACATTAATGTATATAGACTATATATGTATAATCGAGCATTCATCTATATTCCTCATGAATATCCATACTATTTATATATTAATGTATATAGACTATATATGTATAATCGAGCATTCATCTATATTCCTCATGAATATCCATACTATTTATCTATTAATGTATATAGACCAACTAACAATATGTAACATCTTTTTCTTTTCCTCATGAATATCCTGAAAATAATAATCAAGTCATGCTTAATAACTAAAATAAAAAATCGAACATTACTTCTTTTACCTCACGAATATCCTTAAACCTGACATCAGGACGAATAATAACCTAGAAACATACAAATATTTATTGAGTAAACACTACAAGACAATACGGCTAATAGGAATATTATACATCCCTTAATTAGCAAATCGATGTAAACGCCCATACATTTTACTCGAGCAAATACAGCTATATTTACATGAATGTGTTTTTCCACATAATAGAATTAATTTAACAACTGAAGATTGAGCATTAGTGAGAGTAGCATAACTATCTCTTTCATCATACTTGTATAATTTGATATGAATAGTAAGATCCTAACAATTGAAGAACTACCAAGCTCGTATTAAAGACCTTAATCTAAGAATACTTTAAATTATTTCAACACACGTATAACCCCAAGAACTATTTCTATCTCCAGATTCATAGAGATTTGTTATGCTTTTGTTGTTAGATGGCCCATGATGAAGCCAAACTGTGGTCAGGTGTCCGGGCCCTAATGCGCTTTCCAAGGAACATGGAGTGAAGAGTGGCCGTCCTCACTTTTTAAGAGGCCACTGACGGATGTGAATCTATGTACACTTCCCGCAACGTAGCTACGATTGCTCTTTAAAAAGCCTCCCTCCTATGCTCTGGCTCCTAGATGGCCCATGATGAGGCCAAACTGAGATAAAAGGCCCTCACTTTTTTTTTTGGGGAACCTTTCCTCAGCATCTCTCAGTGGTACCTGTGCTTACATTTCGGCTGGAACATCTCAATGCTCGTGTTAAGTATCACCAACCCAAATAATGCCCCCCATTTTATTAATGCTAGTCGGACATAAAACTCTTGTTAAATATGAGATTTTACCCCTAATTTTTTCTCCCCGGGCTCTAAATTCCTGTCATATCAAAAAATCATTAAAAAATTAAGGGTAAATTAAGGGTTTTTAAAACCCCATACGCAGGGTTTTTGGCGTTAAACCCCCCTACCCCCCATGAGAAATCAATAGCTCGGCATCTCCCGTCAAACCCCGAAACCGGGATGCAAGAAACTACTGTAATTATACTCACGCTGTATTTTTTGGACTGTTCGATGGTCACACCTACCCTTGTAGGAAATCTAGCACACATGTGCTGCACCCTTTTAACAGAAAACCCAGAGCATGTGTTGTAGACAACCACATTTACTAAACATAAGGGCTCCTGAGCGTATATAAATGAAAAATCTGATAATGTGTTCTATGGCTTTTTATAGCAGGAACTCCTGGACGTATACTAATATGAAGAATCTTTATATATATCATATAACTTTTTATAGCAGGAACTCCTGGGCGTATACTAATATGAAGAATCTTTATATATATCATATAACTTTTTATAGCAGGAACTCCTGGGCGTATACTAATATGAAGAATCTTTATATATATCATATAACTTTTTATAGCAGGAACTCCCGGGCGTATACTAATATGAAACCTCATATAATATATCATATAATTTTTTATGGCAGGAACTCCCGGGCGTATACTAATATGAAACCTCATATAATATATCATATAATTTTTTATAGCAGGAACTCCCACTTTC